GAGAGTCCAGGCTGAAAATACATGCATAGATAGAGAGTGGTCTAATGACAAAGGCCGACGACGGAAGCTCGGGACGGAGCCGTATGATGCGGAAGTCTCACGTACGGTTCCCTGAGAAGGGAGTGGCTACCTACTGGAGCTTCGACCAACCACCACTGGTCAATTCCGCTTTGGGGCCACCCCTTACTCTACCATTATTATAGGGGTATGGGGTTCGAGACAAAGAAAGATCAAGGCAGCATATCAGTTTTTCCTTTATACTTTACTTGGATCTGTTTTTATGCTATTAGCTATTCTGTTGATTCTTCTCCAAACAGGAACCACCGATTTACAAATTTTATTAACCACAGAATTTAGTGAGCGGCGCCAAATCTTTCTATGGATTGCTTCTTTCGCCTCTTTCGCCGTCAAAGTGCCTATGGTACCAGTTCATATTTGGTTACCCGAAGCTCATGTAGAGGCACCTACGGCAGGATCCGTCATCTTGGCAGGAATTCCTTTAAAATTGGGAACCTACGGGTTTTTAAGATTTTCAATACCCATGTTTCCCGAAGCGACACTTTGTTCCACTCCTTTCATTTATACTCTAAGCGCGATTGCTATAATATATACTTCCTTGACCACTTCAAGACAGATCGATCTTAAGAAGATCATTGCTTACTCCTCAGTAGCCCATATGAATCTGGTGACTATTGGTATGTTTAGTCGGGCGGCGGCCGTTAGGTCACCTATTTTGAGTTATGGACACACAAGGCCAAAACATGTGTGCCGGGCGTGCGACCCATCAACCTACTAGCAATGGGGGAGAAAACATAGCATGTCGCAACAAAAGCTTGATTCGAGGCGTCAGCAAAACACTGCCGTCTGTTCCAAAAACAAAAGCCCCTTAGCGCCCCGGGACGGGAGTGGGGGACGGCCCTACGCGCAGGCAACAGCAGCACCGGCTCTACGAAGTCAGAATCGAATCTTTCTGTTGGCTTTCCCAAAATAAAAATGCATTCGTGAATAAGAATTCAAGGGCTAAAAGCGAGCGCTTCTAGCTGCTTCGCCCGCTTTTCTTATTATGGCGGCTATGTTGGCGTGGCGGAAATGAACGAAAAGCAATATGAACGTGCTATTTTCAAATCGATTGTAAGGGGAAATCGGAGATTTCTATCTATTGATGAGACAACTATCTATTCTTGATCCATCAGAAAGAAATCGATATGTATCTGATGGAGTCTACATCGTACGTAGAGCGCCCAAACGCTTTTTAGGCCAGCTCAGTTCTCTTATCCATCGGTCCAATGCACTGAGCTCATCTCATGGAGAGAAAAGCCAAAATAATGTAGTTGTGTTGTTGTTGTTCGCCGCCTCGACGCATTCCCTTCTCTCCCCGGCATCGTCCCACACAGAAAGAAAGAGCGCAGAGCCCCGGCCCGACCTGTAGGTCCGCTAACGTAAAGCGAGGAGTTGAGCCTGAACTGGCGAACCGAAGTCACTTTCGGAACCATACTTCCTACAGCTAACACGTGCCCAGTCCAGCGGGAACGCGCAGCGCAAACGAACGTGAGCTGCTATACGGAATCCCCCGCTGGCCATCGGGGACCAAGTGGTAAGGCCATGATCTGCAGGGAACGGATCACTCATTCTTCCATTGGGGACAGGTGCACGAACGACAACTCCAAACGTCACACATCCGTCGCCTACCTACCGTTTAGGTGGCACCAGCGAGATCCAGCTAAGGTAAGGAACTTCGTGTCGCGGCTGCTCCACTCCGCCGCGGTCTCATGAACTGAACTTCGTTGCCTTCCCGCGCGCGAAGCGAATGGGCGCTGTGCTGTGGGTCAGTTTCAGGGCGGGGGGCGAAGAGAGACCAGAAGAATGATTCATTTGGATCGACGAGCTTTTTCAGTCCCAAAACTAAGAATCAATGGAATGTCTGTCTATCCATGAACATCTATTCTATCTGTATATCTAGGGGATCTCTCTATACATATAAAAAAGTTTTATGGCATGATATGATCGCCTAGCCGTAGCCGCATATCAGCTGCGCTCAATATGCGGGAGATTTCTGTTGGATTAGATCTTTCGCTTTGACGGAAGCTTTTGGACTTAGCGAAAAGGACTTTAAGCCTTCGCGCAAGCAAGCGCGAGAGAAGCAAGCAAAGTAGAAGCTTTGCCAGTAGCAAGACGAGGAAGCGGAGCTTTCGTATAAGCGGCAGCTTCCCCCGACCGACTAAAATACAACAGTTGCGACCTACTTTGATTCAAAAGAAAGGCGAAGGGTTTGGCAACAAGCAAACGGCTTTCTATCATAGTTGCAAGGGTTCCAAACCTTAACTACTTAAGTACCAAAGGCTGCTTTCGGTTGGTTTCATAAGGGGGCTGTTCACTACAAGCTATCAGCGCTGTCTTAGATTGAACACGGCAATAAGATAAGTCGACGTTCAATCTCTAAGGCGGGTTTCCGCTGAGAACGGAATAGTGTTCGTGTCCAAAGGTGAACAACGCCCTAGCTTCTAGAGTTCGCTGCTTTTCCCAGGCCGGAGAAGGGCTTATACTGCTCGCCTTTGTTTGATATGTTCATTCAGTACCAATATAAACTACAACTACACCAAAGTGGAAGGGCCACTATAGAAGCTAGAAGTAAGTAGCCTATAGTAGAGTAGTCGGTCTAACCAAAGCGTCACGACAACAGAAAATTCCCCTTATGAATGGAATCTTAAGTAGGGGGCTTAGCCCGCCCGCCTACCAATCAAAGAGGCTGAGAGTAAACGTAAGCTCACCCGTAAGCTCTTCGAGCTTTCTCCGCCAGCGAGAGTAGAGAAGGAGAGAAGCGACTCGTCGTAGAAGCTTCGCTTCCAGGACGAAGCCGAGCCTAAAAGACCGACTTGGCGCAGGAGGCCAAGCATTCTGAGCTGGAAGGAGGCAAGCAAATGAAGGGAGGCATTACGGGCCGACTACAAAAAGCAAAGCTTCGTAGACTCGACAAGTCGCTTATAGAATGCCGACTACTAAGTGAAGACTTTCCACTTCATTTAATAAGGGAAGGGGGAGGGAAGCTTAGCGAGCTTTATAAGGCCGACCACTACATAAGCCGCTGGCGGAGAAAGCTCGAGGAGCTTCCCTTCATTCGCTTCGCGGGAGCTGCACAGCGCATAGCTGGAAGTCAGAGGGCCCATACTACCTGCCTAACCCCTCGCTCCGAGGGACCGTAGATCGGAAAGCGCCTTCTAAACCACCCCATTCATCCAAAAGAGAAGGGAAGGGGCCTATGTATTTGCATGATCCCTGCGGATTTGACCCTATCTACACCCGGAGCCAATCCCCTTATCGGTCCTGCCACCACGCCGCAGAACGGGAGCTCGTGTGGAACCTTTTATTTCTGGCGTAACGGCGGTGGAAGGTAACAAAATATTACGGTCGCGTAACATAAGGGCCGGAGGTACGGTAAACTCGGACTCGGATAGGATAGGATTGTGCGCGCCGGGCCCTTCGGGTGTCATATTTTGGCCGAGTTTACCCCTTCTTGCACTTCGGACAGCCGTCCGTAGCATCATAAGGAGGACCCCCCCTTTCGAGGTAAAAAAATGGTACGATACATAGGAGGCTGGTCTTTCTCAACGTGGTGTATAGCACGAAAAACCTTTCGATACAAGATAGGGCCGTTCACATGAAAGAAGAGAAGAAAGGATTGATTCTCTTCTTTCTCTTTCCCCCTCGAGAAAGAGAAAGAGGGTCTTATGGAGGGAGGGGGAAGGCTTGGGCCTACCCATCCCGATAGGACCTCATAAAGGAACGGGAGCTGTTGAGAGGTTCCATATTGCCGAGCCGAAGGGGGCAGCACTTCTGTAACGTGATCGTAGTATGTCACGTCGTCTCGCTCCCGCTGCATTGAAGAGTACCTATGCACTATTTCCGGTTCACCGATAAGGAAGATAGAGTTGGGGTGGGGGTCTACGATGTGATACTAAAGTATGACCCGGGGAGATACATGCTAACTATGGGTAGAAAGCAGGAACCCTTATGTAAATCATTTCGGGGGGTTACAGATCTCTTATACTACCATCGATCGACAGAACGGAACGACCAGAAAAAGAAGTGAAGTTAGAAAGCCGTATGATAGGTGGTAACTATCTTGTACGGTTCGGGGGGTAATCGGCGTACTCCGATCAGTGGGGGGGAATCTTTGGCTCTATCGAACATACAGGGAATTGGAGGTAGCATTCCACCAATGTTAAGTCATGGACTGGTTCCTTCAGCCCTTTTTCTATGTGTTGGTGTTCTATATGACCGACATAAGACTCGACTTGTTAGATATTACGGAGGTTCAGTGAGCACCATGCCGAATCTCTCTACCATTTCCTTCTCTTCCACTTTGGCCAATATGAGTTCACCTGGTACTAGCAGCTTTCTCGGGGAATTTCCCATCTTAGTAGGAGCTTTCCAAAGAAATAGCTTAGTAGCCACATTAGCAGCGCTTGGGATGATTTTAGGCGCGGCATATTCCCTTTGGCTATATAATCGTGTGGTTTCTGGAAATTTAAAACCCGATTTCCTCCATAAATTCTCCGATCCAAATGGCAGAGAAGTTTCCATATTTATACCTTTTCTTGTTGGAGGGGCGACCGTCCGTTGAACTACCAAAGAAAAAGGGTAAACCAATGTGATCATGACATTGTAGGTGCTTGCGATGGGACGGATGCGACTTCCCTCAGTTGGTTTGGGTGGCATAGCCCGTTGCGGAAGTCCCCCCTTTTTTTGATCCATTTCTTTAGTCTGGAGCCAAAGCTTTACTTTTAAAATAAGGCTGGCTCGCGCAGGGGCGCTCACGTTTTTTGGCTGAGCCGTATCTTGCTGGGTGGGACCGAGAGAAAGAAAGAACGGGGGGCAACCATGCATGGTACTTCTCGACCGTGTCTCCGAGGGACAGTTGAACGAGCGACTCATGAATGCTGCCGGGTTGGACGAGCCAATAACTCGAACGCGTTCGGTCTGTTTTTTGAGCAAGAATCACAGCGTTACCTTACCTTCACCATGATACGGACTCCAAGTTCTTATGGCAGAGCACGAGGAGATTTTTCATCAATATGATGATGGGAATGGAAACCAGAAGCACGACTGGGGTCTTCGTGGTCCAAGATAATAAAACCATCCGTAAGAGTAACGTAAGCATGAGACTTTTTGGTAGTACCGGTGAACCAGATGGCCGCGGCGATGGAATCTGGGACGGAGGACTCGTAGTATCTCTCTTCTCTAGATCTGGCAAAAGCGAAAGACCTCCTAACGTAATTCGAATGGAGGCTAACCTGACCGCTGAGCCCACTCTGGCCTCGCAGGGCGGGCCCCTGTGGTTGCGAGCTGGAGCTGCCATAGCTTATGGCTAGAGCAATGGGAGGGGGCCCCGGCAGAGAGAACAGTAAGGATAACGAGCGCTCCGCCCGCTTGGCATACCTCTTCTGTGCGTCTTTCTCGTGGCGGGAACAGAACAAGAGGGAAAGACCCGGCCGACCTGCCCAGGGCTCGAGGGCGAGCTTTATTTAAGAGAGAATGGGGAGTGAATCGACTTCCGTTTTCGTTCTTGGTTTGGGGGCTTTCGGGCCCCTCTCGATCTTATTCATAGTTGAGAAGGGGGAAGGAGTCTAAATCAATGGACATTAATGAACCATCATTGATGGACGTTGCACATGACACGAGCAATTCGACTCAAGGTCCGGCGCTAATAGAAGTTGCTGACTCTCCTAGTAGCGAAGGAAAAGGGCAGGGCCTGAATTCAGGCCAGACCAGACTCTTCTTTGTTTGAGCTGCTCCCACGCACGCAGACCGGAAGATCTCAGTTGTCCTGGACTGGACAAGTACGTAGAGATCTTCGTGGGACCGAGGAGGGAGTCTCAATCGATCTTTTCTAGGATTCCTTATCACGCCACGCACAGAGATCTTTCCATTGATAGATAAGAGGGCTCCCCCCTTGAACAGACTCTTAAAGGTTAGGTTACTACCTACCTCTACGGAAGAGGTGTACTTTGTACCGCCCGGAGGTCATATAGATCGAAACCCGGAGCAATAAGAACGAAAGCTCTACCCACAGCAACAACTATTGGCGCTTCAAAAGGCTTCAATTCTAAGGGCGCTACTGAAAGCCTTTTTTAGAGGTCGTGTAATAGGGAGGTGTAAGCCCCGAAAGCCTTTGGTACTTCGGTAGGTCGAGCAGCCCTTAAACCAAAAAAAAGGTTTGGAACCCTTCCCCTATTTCTGCATTTCATTCTCTATTCGGCCCGCCTCAAACAAAATGAGAGGCCTATTGATTCGAAGTCACTACGAAAGGGTCGGTCAATAGCATAGCTCTTTCTGTCCCGGGTCTCCTTTCGAAGGAAAGGCCTTCGCATTCCTAATCCGGTAGGGGGCCGGACGGCTTTGTTTGCCCCAGCTTGGCGAATCGCACCCCCGCGCAACGACATTGTTTGTGCGCCCCTTACCGTTCTCGCTCAGTGTTTGCAACGGCTGGGGAGGCAGTCGTAGAAGTGAAGCCTATCGCCACGCCGACCATCAAATACGAGATTGGGCCCCTTCTCAAAGATTTGATGGAATGGCCCAGCCCACCCAAGAGCGCTTATGTCATATGGAAACTCATGGCTGGAAACAATCCTTATGGTTTTGATATCCGGTAGGAATAATAAGAATCAAAGTCCAGGTTGGTTGGTGAGCCTAGTGATAGGAGACTATCTAGCTTGGTTCGGAGAGCACTTGTTGGGTTAAAGATTTTTTTGTTGCTAAATGTTACGGCCTAAATGCTGAACTATTGACTCTACTTGTTCGGATGGGTGTTCACCCCAAAGTGTTCCCGGACCGCATGCATACATCCGTAAGTAACTTAGTGCAACATGGCAAATTTCATTGAGAGGAATCAGCAAAGAAAAGAAAAACGGGTCAACATCTTAATGTGTATTTGAGAGATTGTCCTCGGGCTGAGGAGTGTCCACATGAGTTCGTTGAGGTGTCTACACAGGAATAAAAACCTCTTTTATATTCTGTCGAGAGTTCGGATTGCTCCACCTAAGTAGAACGAAAAAGAGGAATTGGAAATTCAAAGGGGGAGCCAACAAAAGCTTCGCTTCCGGTAGCTTGCTGACTCTCCTAGTTAGAAGAAGGCTCTTTGGCGAATTATTTAGATCTGGGTAGAGTCTCGCTCAGTAAAGAGAGTTGTAGATTCGTAAGATCATGAGAAAGTCCCCTTTACTTGATATTATATTAGTAAAGCGCTAGCGCGCTACAACTAGCATAGCTGCCCGCGGAAAAGGCTCGTGGAGCCCCTACTCCTAAGTTGGAGCAACAAGCAACGGATTGAGCGCATCTTTCCCCTTTCTATTAGTAAGGTTGTCAAAAGGCTTTCCTTGAGTTTGATTGCAGTAAGGGGCGCTAACGCGCAGCCGTTTTCAATAAGGGGTGCCCGAACCTAGGTGCCTATAATGGCGCCCGGACCGCAAAGCGGCTAGGCTTGGCTTGTTCCTTCGGTAGCTCTTGACGGCCTTTCGCTCGGGCACCTAATCGAGGGTGCCCTTCTCTGCGCTCACCCGCCCCTTACTGCACCTTTAGAAAGGAAATGAAGGTAGCCACTTTTGTCTCAGCTTTAGGCTAGGCTTGATGACAACCTACAGCTGCTAATGAGGACCGTTCCACTCGTGCCCCCTTGGGCGGGTCTTTCTTGCACTCACCTTAAGGAACCTATGGCCATTTTTATATAAGTCGAAGGCGACCACTAAATTGTTTGAATAAGACGTACTAGTCACTGACCGAAGGAGAAAGACTAAGACAACTCTTTTCGGGTTATGCCATAAAGAAAGACGTGTCTCTCGGTCTCCTCGATACACTACCTTAGACAGCTTGCGTGAACAAAAAGGAGGCGTACTAAAGGTGCTCTCCTTACGTAAGTTAACAAAGTAAGGGAGATTTTTCTTTCCACAAAAGCAGCTAGCAAGGGTTCCAAACCTTAAGTTACTTAGTCAGTAAGTCCATTCGCCGGTATGGCGAAGCAAGGAAAGCGGCTAGAAAGACAAAGAGCTAATGATGACTAGCCTTAACAGGCGCCTACTCCTCGAACTTCCATTTCAATGTGTCTTTCCCAAAATCTTTGGTATGCCTTTTCCTGGTAAGAAGTAATGGGAAAGTCGATAGGGAAATCTAGGGTTCAATATCCCCTATGTTGAAGAAAGGGGCGGATGCTTCCCTCTAAACCGGTCTTTCATAGATAAGGGTATAGTCTCACTCCTTCTATCGAGGGGTTTTCCCTCTCTTTGAATTTAGCTTTCTGCTTCAAGTTCGCCAGCGATGGAAATCTTTCTCGACTCACAGATAAGGGATGTATGATTCCCGAACCTTAACAAAAAGGATGGAGCTCCGCGCATCCCTTGATCTCCGCCTAACCGGGGCTAGGCTAGTTTCAGTCTTTGGTTCCTGACTTGATGGGATGGGAGTCACAAGGCTTTAAAGAAAGCCGAGGAGCGGGGTTTAACGAGATTCGCTTTGGTTTTTATACTTTGACCTTGCTTATATATCAAGGCTGAGTCTAACTCCTTATGTCTCGGAAAGACAGATGTCCTTTCTGATACACTGGACTAAGGTGACTAACCCACAGGACCAGAGATGAGACAGAGACTGAGACAACGATTTGTCGAAGACACTGTGCCCGAATCAAGGAAAGCAACTGTACCTGAGAAGAAAGAAAGAGATATTCATTTTGAACAGCCTTTAAGAGATAGGGGGTGCCACAAGCCTAGGTCCCCAACGGAGATATTTGATATTGGTTTGGTGGACAGAGTCTAGGTCGCCAAACCTAAGCCCCCCGACAGAGAGTATGGATTACTATGTCTCAAAAATGCGTCTTGCTTAGGTTGAAGCAAATGCCAGTATAGTTGCTGTTCTTATGCCGCTATTAGTAGATCAAACGCTCTTCTTTCTCTGATCTTTCGGAGTAGATCTTTCCTTAGTCGAGTCAGATCCGCACCGCACAGGTTAATCTCTCGTTTTTTGGAGCTTTACTTTACTAATAAGGGCTCGCTGCCCCTATATGCTTCAAGCTTATGGACACTTTAAGCTCGTATCTTCGCATCTTGCCTTTAGGTTTTATCAACTTGCATGCTGATAAGCTCTTTCCCTCGGGTTCTGTGACTCGAGTAACAGGAGCTCTACGCTAGAGCACAAAAGAACGGCATCTCTCTATCGGATTGGCTTACCCCTTTGGTATACCATCGGCTTACCCCGACGGTATTTGTATCGGTATCTCGTTCTGTATAGTCCAGTGGCAAGATTCATGTCTTTTTTTGGCTTCTCTGCCCCTGGAACAATATATCCTCTTTTCTGTCTCTGTCTTTTTCAAATAAAGACCTCTTTCTGTCTTCTCGGGAAGTGGATTTGCCAACTCTATTGCTCTTATATCGGTCTGAATTCCTCTTCATCTTGCTTTTCACTTTTGGTTTGTGGATTCTATTTCCCCCTGTGCTTCCACTTCCTCTTGCCTCGAGATCGTGCCTTTTTTACTCGACTCGCTCCCTGCTCAAAAAAGTCGATCTTATTCCGCAACTCGGGTCGATATGTTTGGGAGTCATGGTCACATCATGAATTTTTCTACCTGTCGCGCTCGCGTCATTCGCTGGCCGGTCGGGAGGATAGTACATTCCAACTCACATGCTTCCCAAACCAAGACTCGGGGGCAACAGCGCGACTGCTAAATCGACTGGATCTGGATCATCCGGAACTACATCTAAATCTCTGACTATGGCGACTAGGACTCTCTTTGGATCACGATTTCAAAATGCCTGGATCGCTCTTCCGGGCCGGGTCGAGCCTTTCAATAGTGCATCGTATGTAGTAGTAGCGAGCAGTTCCTTCCCAGATCGAGAAGCTTGAGCAAGAAATTCCCCCATACAGATAGAGGCGCCTATAGCCTTGCCTCTGGCTTTGCCCCTTATCTACTACGGGTGAATCTCTTCGATCCGGAATTTCACTATCCCTAAAAAAAAGGCTTTGCTGCTGCTAGCTCCGCTACTGGGCCGACTTAAACTACTGCCATAGGTCCCTCTCTATCCGGGTCCTCACCCTCCACCGGAACTCCTTCGGGTTAGAGAGATGGAACTACTGAAGCTGCTCCCTCTGCTTCTGGAACTGTAAAAGGGTTGGGGGGCAATCACTTTTTAGATCATAGCTTGTAATCCTGGAGCCTTTCCCTTTACAACCGAGCTTGCCTAAGGACGGCAGAAAAAGTCTAGGATTGAGATCTGAGCAGGAATTTCTCCCAGGTGAGTGGCTACGTCATAGGGTGGTAATTGGTTGCTTGGTCGAGCAGCTGCCCTTCCTTGGCAAGGAAGGAAAGGTGCTCCATAGCATCTGGGGCCTCGGCCCTTTTCTGGTTACTATAATGTAGCACCTTTCTTTTCAGGGCTTACTTCGGAGAGTACCGCTGCTATTGTTTGAGTATAATCCTGGCATCTTTCTACAATCGTCTTTGTGGCTCCTGTTGCTGCAGAGCCTCTGTGCTGTTGGTTTTACCCTGCCCGGTAACGGGTCCTTGAATATTCTCAGGTTCCGATTGTCGACAAAAAAACCAGCTAAGTTCTTTTTTCCTTCCTCCAGTAGGTAAGGCAATAAGTTTTGCCAAGTCCAACAGGCATTAGTAGCATGCCCGTGGTACCTGTGGAATCAACTGTATGCGTTTGGGCGAAAGTTCGTGGGTTTGGTGTAGTGAAAGAGAAAAAGTAGCTTCCGTTTCTGAACAGGGCAAGCATACCTAGGAAATCGAGATTGGGATCCCATTGATCCAGCGGAAGCAACGGCTAGGGCATGGACAATAACAGATCTTTTTCCATAGCCGGGGTCCGGAGGTTTCTCGTAGCCGCAGAAGCTACGACATGGGCATAGCTAGGTGCTGGCTTAAGTACTGGTGAAAGTACCTGAACCAGTGGTGACATCGGCAGGAGAGGCTCCAGCACTGGTAGGTAAGGGCGAAGTCATCATAAGTGGTTGACTGGGCCTAGGAACGACCATCGGTCGGGGCCCGCGAGCTTTTAAGGCAAATTCATCGTTTTTCGCTCGTCTTTCATGCGTGCCTGTATGAATTGCATAAGTCATTGTGTTTTGGCGGTGGAGAAGTACAGAAGTGAACAGTGTGTTAGTATTTAGTTGTGCGAAGCATTGTTGACAAGACTTACTCAACTCACTGCTTTCACCTGCTTCCGGTGACAACTACCACTCTCTTATGAATGGGAGGGTAGAGTACCAAGACATAGGGGTTGGCCAGCGAAGGCGGTTTATTTAGTACCAGATATACGTATTTCGAATTCTTTTCATGGCAGTTCAAAGGCACGAAAGATAAGGAAAACTGAAAAGCTTCTCAAACCAGAGTAGGAATTCGATCAATTGCTATCAATGCCAGGAGGCGGATCAAGATTCATGGGAACGATAACCTTTTCCGGGAAGAGTAAAGCGAGGGATAGGATAGATGAATAGGTTTAAGCCTTTATCCGCTTGGAGGGATGAATTTCAAATTTGTAAGGCTTCGTTTTTCTCCGGCAAGCAGCTAGGGAAGCATTTATTCCCAAGCGATAGGGCTTGGAATTCAGATTGATGCCTTAGTGCACTCCGAGATAGAAAGATACCAATAATGGAAAAAGATATGCTCTTGAACTCCAACAGTAGGTTGATCAGTTACTATCGGTAGGGACGGGAGACAAAACTGCCACTGATGGGAAAGCGATAAGAAGCCTGAAAGCGATTCTGACACAAGATACGATGACAGGAAGGGAGTTCGATCAGAAATAGACAGAAAAAAGGCTGCTAGGCTCCTTTCTTTCTCATAGGAGGGGTTCGCATCCAACCCTTATCGATACCCCTCGCTAGGACATTTAAGTGAGTCGGGTTTCTTTCCGGTTCCGAAATGAGGCGGTGTTACCAATGACTCGATATCCCGCTGCTACCGAATGAAGTTCGTCCTTCACCCCTTTCCCTATAAGAAAGTGCAGGCCCCCGTAGATAGATGTCCCATATAGCCCCTCCTCCCCCGGGTTGGGTCGAAAAAAGAATCGAATTGGGTTGAGAGAAGTTTATGAATCGAGTGAAAATGAAAAAGAAAAATCGTAAAAGAAAAATGGGCAAGTGTGCTTGCTTATTTTTATTATATTAGAATTAGAAAAATACCAAAAATATGAAGAAGAACTAAGGCACTTGCTTCGGCGAAACCTTTCTCCGTCGTTACGGAGTTCTTCTGCTCTAATCTCCGAAATCGAAGATCAGCTGACTGAGGAGTTAGTATTGATTCATGCAAAGATGCTCCTCTGAAGCTGGAGTAAGGGATTGTCCACCTCACCGCCCCGAAGAGCAGTGGCTTTGTTGTTTTGCACGCCTACGGAGAGAGACTCCAAAAGTACCGACGCTCAATCGAAAGAAAGAGAAATCAACTATATGCTTAACTCATGCCCTAGGAATCCCTAGACACAGGGGGTACGAGCGAATCTTTTACTGGAGGGAAA